AGTATAAATAATAAAAGCATTAAGTGGATGCCTTGGCATTAATTTAATTTTTAGGACGTAAAAAATGCGAAAAGCTATATTAAATTATATTTTATTTTGAAATATAGATTTCCTAAAGAAAACTTTTTCTTTGTGAAAATTTTAAACGCAGTGAATTGAAATATCTTAGTAACTGTTAAAAAAAATCAAACGAGATTCCGTTAGTAATGACGAATGAACATGGAAATTAGGTTTATAAAAATAAACTAAATTATTTGAAAAATTTTGAAAAATTTACTTAAAAAGGTGAAAGTCCTGTAGAATAATTTTTATTTTTATTATAGTAAAAAGAGGTATGTGTAATCTTTTTTGAATATTGGGGAACCACCCTCAAAACCTATTAAGAATTAATGATCGATAGTGAACAAGTACTGTAAAGGAAAGGTGAAAAAGAACTTTTGAGTTTGAAATAATTCTGAAACTTAATGTTAACAATCAATTGAAACTTTTATAAAAAGTGACAGTGTACCTTTTGCATAATGGGCCAGCAAGTTTATTTTTATAGCAAGCTTAATTTAATAAAGTAGGCGTAGATAAATCAAGTTTTAAAAAGCTTTTTAGTTATATAAATAAGACCCGAAACTGAGTGATCTAACCATGAACAGATTGAAAAATAGGTAAAACTATTTGGAGGATCGAACTCACATATGTGGCAAAATATGGAGATGATTTGTGGTTAGGAGTGAAAGGCTAATCAAACTCAGAGATAGCTGGTTTTCCGCGAAATCTATTGAAGTAGAGCATTTAAAATCTTTTTTTGGGGTAGAGCACTCATTGAGCTAGGGGGCGTAAAAACTTACTGAATTCTTGGAAACTCCGAATACAAAAAAACGTAATTTAAATAGACAGACATTAGGCGCTAAGGTCTATTGTCAAGAGGGAAACAGCCCAGATTGATCGCTAAGGTCTCAAAATAATATTCTAAGTGAAAAAGGAAGTGAAAAAATAATTACAACCAGTAGGTAGGCTTGGAAGCAGCCATCCTTTAAAGAAAGCGTAATAGCTCATTGGTCTAGTTTTTTTGCGCCTAAAATGTATCGAGACTTAAGAAATTTACCGAAGCGGCAAGTTTTATTTTTAAATAAAACGGTAGCGGAACATTCTGTATGTTAATAAAGATATATTGTGAGATATGTTGAAGATATCAGAAAAGAAAATGCTGGCATTAGTAACAAAAAATAACGAATACGAATCGTTATCACCGTAAATCCAAGGGTTTCTATGTTAAGATGTATTGCATAGAGTGAAACGGCCCCTAAGAAAGATTTGACGAAAGCAAATTTTGATGGGATAATTTTTAAATTAAATTTTTTTAAAAAAGTGACAAAAATTTTTTTAATTTTTCAGGAAATAACTTTTTTAATTAAAAACCGTACCCTAAACCGACACAGGTGGATAGGTCGAGTAGACTAAGGTGAATGAGAGAACTATATTGAAGGAACTCGGCAAAATGACTTTGTAACTTCGGGATAAAAAGTACCTAATTATAATTAATTTAAAATATGACTAAAAACCTGAGTACCGTGTTTACACAATTTTCTAATATACTTGCGATTTTAATTTTTTTAATAATTAGGTGTCACAAAATAGGGGGTTGCGACTGTTTAATAAAAACTTAGGACTCTGCTAAATGGTAACATGATGTATAGGGTCTGACACCTGCCCGGTGCTGGAAGATTAAAAGGAAATGTTTGCGCATTAAATGGAAGTCCCAGTAAACGGCGGCCGTAACTCTGACGGTCCTAAGGTAGCGAAATTCCTTGTCGGGTAAGTTCCGACCTGCATGAATGGTGTAACGACATCCCCGCTGTCTCCAATATAGACTCAGTGAATTTGAATTATCCGTGAAGATGCGGATTCTCTATAGTTAGACGGAAAGACCCCGTGAACCTTTACTACATCTTTATATTGTTATATTATCTAATATGTGTAGCATAAGTGGTAATTATTTAGACCTTTACGCTAGTAAATTGTTTAGATATCCTTGAAATACCACTCTTATTAAAATAAATAACTAATATTTATCTAAATAGACAGTGTATGGTTGGTAGTTTGACTGGGGCGGTCACCTCCTAAAGAGTAACGGAGGTGTACAAAGGTAAGCTCAAATTGGATACTTGTATCAATTGTAGAGCATAATGGTAAAAGCTTGCTTGACTGTAAGATAGACATATCAAACAGGGACGAAAGTCGGTCATAGTGATCCGATAATTCTTTGTGGAAAGATTATCGCTCAACGGATAAAAGGTACTCCGGGGATAACAGGCTGATGACTCCTAAGAGCTCCTATCGACGGAGTCGTTTGGCACCTCGATGTCGACTCATCACATCCTGGAGCTGAAGAAGGTTCCAAGGGTTCGGCTGTTCGCCGATTAAAGTGGTACGTGAGTTGGGTTTAGAACGTCGTGAGACAGTTTGGTTCCTATCTTCTATAGATATTTTGAAAAATGAAAGAATCTAACTCTAGTACGAGAGGACCGAGAAGGGTAAATCTCTGGTGTATCGGTTGTTGAAAGGCATCGCCGAGTAGCTAAATTTATTTTGGATAATTACTGAAAGCATCTAAGTAAGAAACCATTCTTAAAAATTTTTCATATAAAAACTGTAAAAGACGATTACATTAATAGGTTTTAAGTGTAAGTATTGTAAAATATTTAGCTTAAAAATACTAAAAGTTTTAAAAATTAAAATATAATTATTTCTTTGTAGCTCAACGGTAGAGCAAATGGCTGTTAACCATTAGGTTGTAGGTTCAAATCCTATCAAAGAAGTTTTATATTTTAGGTCGAATAGCCAAGTCAGGTTTAAGGCAGTAGTTTGCTAAACTATCAGTTAATTTATTAACTCGTGGGTTCAAATCCCACTTCGACTTATTTTATTAATAATTAATAAGATGATGTAGTTTAATGGTAGAGCGTGGGAATCATAATCCTAATGTTGTAGGTTCAAATCCTACCATCATTATAATAAAACTATAGTCCTAATATTATTATAAAACGGAAGGTAGCATAGTCTGGCTAATGCATCTGTTTTGGGAACAGAAGATCAAAGGTTCAAATCCTTTTCTTCCGAAAATTGGTAATAAGATGAGATAGAGTAATAGGTTAACTTATCAGGCTCATAATCTGAAGATGTAGGTTCGAGTCCTACTCTCATCATTTTAATTATAATATAATCTATGATTCAAATCCAAACTAAATTAAAAGTAAACGATAATAGTGGTATTAAAATAGGTCAATGTATAAAAATTTATAAAAAAAAAGTTGGGAAAATTGGTGATACCGTTTTAATTTCTGCAAAAAAATTACGTTTAAATCAAAAAAAAAAAATAAAAATAGTTAAAGGTGATTTATTTAAAGCTTTAATTATTCATACAAAATATCAAAAACAAAGTACAATAGGTAATATGATTAAATTTGATAAAAATTGTATAATTATATTAAATAATCAAAATAAACCTTTAGGAACACGTATATTTGGTCCAATTACTTCTGAATTTCGAAAACAAAAAAACTTTAAAATATTATCGTTAGCTTCAAATATTTTATAAAAATCTATGGAAAAAAATTTACAAAATCATTATCAAAATGTTACTATATACGATCTTTTAACAAAATTAAATTTTAAAAATATATTTGAAATTCCTAAAATAACTAAAATTTGTTTAAATATTGGTTTTAAAGATGCAAATATTGAAAAAAAAAAATTAATTAATATAATTTTACTTTTAAAATTAATAACTAATCAAAAACCAATTACAACAAAATCAAAAAAAAATAATATTTTTTTAAAAATTAAAAAAAATTCAATTATCGGTTGTAAAATAACTTTACGAAAAAAAAATATTTTCAATTTTTTAGAAAAAATTTTAATTTTTATTTTACCAAATTTAATAAATATAAATTTTAATCTTAAAAATAAAAATATTTTAAATTTTCAAATTCAAAATATTTTGCATTTTTTTGAATTAAAAACTGAATTTTTAAAATTTAAAAATATACCACCAATTGATGTTTCTATTCATACAAATGCAAAAAATAATAATGAATTATTTTTATTATTAAATTCACTTTTTATAATAAGAAAATAATTTATTAGCAAAAATAGCTCAATGGTAGAGTATAACCTTGCCAAGGTTAATGTTGAGGGTTCGAATCCCTTTTTTTGCTTATATTTTTATTTATTAGATAAATGGACCCAAAGGCAGTATTTGGTATTTCCATATAAATTAAATAACATGGGGATAATTATAGAATTGACATTTATCTGTGATTATAGATTAATTGGTAAATCCTTTATCTTCCAAGTAAATATTGTGGGTTCGAGTCCCACTAATCACATAATTATATTAATTATTACAATAAAGGAGAAATGGCTGAGTGGTTAAAAGCGGCAGACTGTAAATTTGTTGAAGTAATTTCTACGTAGGTTCAAATCCTACTTTCTCCAATTATTTATTAAATATTTTTATAAATAAAAAAATCCACCTTTTCACAAAAATTTATTTTAGTATTTATATAAATTAAAATTATTATTTTATAAAATTTACGTATAAATATATCAATAATTATCTTTAAAAGATAATAGTTTTCTTATCTTGTAGAATATTTGAAAAAATAGAAATTTTATAGCCTTTAAGACAATATATGATAAAAATTAATATAAGAATGTTATATTATTAAATTTTTAAACATTTGTTATTTTAAAAATTAATATTAAATTCTTAATATAAAAAATAAATAGAGTTTGATCCTGGCTCAGAATAAATGCTATCGGTATGCTTAACACATGCAAGTCGAATGTTTCTAAAACATGGCGAACGGGTGAGTAACACGTGAATTATCTACCTTTTAATTCAGAATAATTATTTTTATAAAAATACTGAATAAATAAATTAAAGTTTTTTAACGTTAAAAGATGAGTTTGCGTAAGATTAAGGTAGTTGGTAGTTTAATAGACTACCAAGCCTATTATCTTTAGCTGGTTTGAAAGAATGATCAGCCACATTGGGACTGAGACACGGCCCAAACTTTTTTAAAGGCAGCAGTGGGGAATTTTGGACAATGAGCGAAAGCTTGATCCAGCAATACCGAGTGAGTGATGAAGGCTAATTAGGTTGTAAAGCTCTTTCATTAAGGAGGAAAATGACAGTACTTAAAAAAGAAGTTCCGGCTAATACCCGTGCCAGCAGCCGCGGTAATACGGGAGGAGCGAGCATTATTCGGAATGATTAGGCGTAAAGGGTTTGTAGGTGGTTTTTTAAGTTGAAAGAAACAAATTAAAGCTCAACTTTATACATTTTTTCAAAACTGATAAACTGGAGTATAAATAGAGGATAATGGAATTTCTATTGGAGTGATAAAATACGTTGATAATAGAAGGAAGACCTATGGCGAAGGCAATTATCTGGGTATATACTGACACTGAGAAACGAAAGCTTGGGTAGCGAACGGGATTAGATACCCCGGTAGTCCATGCTGTAAACGATGAGTGCTAATATTTAGAATTTTTAGATATAACAGCTAACGCGTTAAGCACTCCGCCTGAAAAGTATAATCGCAAGATTGAAATTCAAAGGAATTGACGGGAGTCTACACAAGCGGTGGAGCATGTGGTTTAATTCGATAATACGCGCAGAACCTTACCAACTCTTGCTAATTTTTATTTAAAATTTTATATAAAAAACAGGCGTTGCATGGCTGTCGTCAGCTCGTGTTGTGAAATGTTTGGTTAAATCCTTTAACGAGCGCAACCCCTATCGTTAGTTGCTAATTTATTAAAAATTGATAAAAGTACTCTAACGAAAAAATTAATGATAGGTTAATGGAAGGTGGGGATGACGTCAAGTCTTCATGGCCCTTATGAGTTGGGCTACACACGTGCTACAATGATAATCACAGTGAGAGGCAATAATAATAAAAGTTGGAGCAAATCTTTAAAAATTATCTTAGTTCGGATTAAGGGCTGAAACTCGCCCTTATGAAGTTGGAATCGCTAGTAATCGCAGAACAGCATGCTGCGGTGAATATGTTACTGGACTTTGTACACACCGCCCGTCACATCAGGGAAGTTGATTGTTTTTAAAATGATTCTTAATTATCTAATAAAATTAAATAATTTTTTAATTAAAATAGTTTATAATTTATATTACATAAATTAAAATCCCTAAAAAGTAATTAGTAACTTTGATGAAGTCGTAACAAGGTAGTCGTAGGGGAACCTGTGTCTGGAAGAGATCTTTAAACATTCTTAAATTAATTTTTTAAATTTTAGGAAAATAGTTTAATTGGTAAAATCATAGTCTCCAAAATTATTGTTATGGGTTCAAATCCCATTTTTCCTGTTTTTATATTTTTTAAAATATTATAAATCAAAAAAATTTTATAAAATCTGAAATTAATTAAATTCAAGTAATAAAAATAAAATTTTATTTAAAATACTTTTTTACAAAAGGGAATTTAAATTTAGATTTATAATATTTTTTAAATATATAGACATTTTTAAATATATATGGATTTTTTAAGAATCATCTTCGTTTTTATTTTTTATTTTTTTTTAATATCATTAGGTATTTTATATTACCATAACATGTTGGGACAATTAAATTTGAAAATCTTAATTCTGTTAATTTCTAATAAAGTAAATTTCTATCACTTTCATTACGATTGTCACGAATTTTGTTCAGGTTATATTTCACAGGGTGATTGGCAGTTACTCCTAATGGAATTACGGGGAGAAATGAATTAATAAAAGCAATAACCAGCTTTTTACAATAAAATAAAATTATAAAAATATTAAAATAAAAATTAAATATCTTATGGGGAGGAGTTGTTTTTTTTTAATATATATACTTTTACAATTTTTTTAAATATAGTTTTATAATTAGATGTACCTGTATAGGATAAAAAATGTTTATTATTTAAGAAAGAAAAATAAAAAATTATTTTTTAAATATAAATAATAAAATTTATATTTATCTTGAATTTTTAAATTCAAAAATTACTTAATTTTGTATATATTAAAAAGTAAATAATAAATTTTAACAATATTATGACAATCACAAATTATATAAATAATCAGTTCACTTTTTTAGATATGGCAGAACCTTGGCAATTAGGTTTTCAAGATCCAGCAACTCCTGTTATGGAAGGTATTATTAATTTTCATCATGATTTAATGTTCTTTTTAATTACTATTACTGTTTTCGTTTGTTGGATGTTATTTAGAGTTATTACTCTTTTTGATGAAAAAAAAAATAAAATACCTGCAACCATTGTACATGGTGCTACTATTGAAATTATTTGGACTTCTATTCCAGCTTTAATTTTATTAATTGTTGCTATTCCTTCTTTTGCATTATTATATTCAATGGATGAAGTTATTGATCCTATTATTACATTAAAAGTGATTGGTAGTCAATGGTATTGGAGCTATGAGTATTCTGATAATTTAGAATTTTCAGATGAACCTTTAATTTTTGATAGTTATATGGTACAAGAAGATGATTTAGCAATAGGTCAATTTAGACTTTTAGAAGTAGATAATCGTGTAGTAGTTCCTACTAATAGTCATATTAGAGTATTAATTACAGCATCAGATGTTTTACATTCATGGGCTATTCCATCATTAGGTATTAAATTAGATGCTTGTCCTGGACGTTTAAATCAAACATCAATGTTTATTAAAAGAGAAGGGGTTTTTTATGGACAATGTAGTGAAATTTGTGGAGTAAATCATGGATTTATGCCTATTGTTGTAGAAGCTGTTTCATTAGAAGATTATTTAACATGGTTAAAAAATAAAATCAATTTTGATTTTAATATATAAGTAAAAAAATTTATGATATTTAAAATCATTGGTATACTCTTTTTAATATTATTATTATTTACTGATATTAAACAAATAATCAATAAAATTAAACAATTTTTTAATAAATAAAAAATTTATCTTAATTTAAAGATAATAAAAAATTAAAAAAACCAACGCTTTTTTTAATTCAAAATATATATCTAATTTTGCATTTAAAATGAATTTTAAAAAAATTTAAATATGAATTTTCAAAATAAAAATAAATGGTCAACAAGATGGCTTTTTTCAACAAATCATAAAGATATCGGAACTTTATATTTAATTTTTAGTATTTCTAGTTTTTTTTTAGGGAGTTTTTTTATTACATATTTAATAATTTCTAATTGTTATTTAAATTTGATATTTCAGGAAATAATTTCTTTTATATTAATCGTTTTTAAATTTATATATTTTGTTTTTGTAACAATTTATGCTTATTTATATATTAGACAGATAATTTTTTTTTTTAAATTACAGGGTCCTTACTTTACATTTTTTTCACAAAATAAAAAAAACCTTTATCCTCGAATATTTAGTGTAGCAAATAAAAATCCTATTTTATTAATCGTTATTGTTATGTTTATATTAGGAATATCAATAATATTGGAACCTAATACAATTGCGTATTGTGCAGGTAATAATCAAAGTACTAATAACGCAATTCAGGAAGGGGCACATTTCGTTGTAGGTCCTAACACAATGCCTGATATCCATGTCGCTTATACATGTCCACCACAAATTGTATCTACGTTAAACTCAATTTTATCACCCCCTGTTAATATTGAAAACTACTATAGTATTTTTACAAATGTTGAACCTAATAGGGATTTTTTTGGATTTTTTAAACATTTAACGCAGGCTTGTCGGAATACTTGTCTTATCGATAGTTTTTCATTTATGGAGGCGCGTGGTTTGTATAGTCTGATGAATTTTTCTAATCATCAAGAATCTATAATTAATTTTAGACATTTGTTAATTGAAAGGGGTCATAGCTCCCAGAGTTTAGTGGTGGGGCGTGCGTACTTTTTCGCGCAAAATATGGATTTAATTACAAGAGTTTTTGATCAGCATTTAACTAGCATTTATAATAATCTATTGATTTCAACTGATCGTCAAAATGATGCATCGAATTTAAGATTATTTCAAGTTTTAGGAAGTTTAGTAGAAACGTTGGATTATCTTTTACTTATCGATCAAAATAATATGGTTCATTTACTACCATCTGAAAATCCTGGACAAGGAGAGATGGCCTTTTACAATACGGAAAACAATTTTAATGATCATCTGGAGAACCGTATGGACGAAATAAATTCTACTAGAAATCAAATACGAGCTCAAATGGAGCAAATTAATAATAGAAATACTACTTTAGCGCGTTATAGACCAAATTAATTTAATTTTTAAATTATTATTATTATTTAAGTAGAAATATTTTACATTTCGAATTTATTTTATTCTATTATGTTATTATTAACTTTAATTTTTTTACCTTTTTTAGGTTCAGTCGCAGCTGGACTATTTGGTTTTTACATTGGACGTAAAGGTTCAGTATTTATAACCACTTTAACAACTTTTTTAAGTTGTTTTTTTTCATTAATTATTATTTATAATTCAATTACAAATGAATATGAATATATTATTTATATTTCAAATTGGATTAGTAGTGGTCTTTTTAATTGTAATTGGTGTTTTTTATTTGATAGTTTGACAATGGTTATGCTTGTTGTTGTAACTAGTATTTCAACATTAGTTCATTTATATTCATCACAATATATGGCACATGATCCACATTTATCAAGATTTATGTCATATTTATCATTATTTACTTTTTTTATGATTATTTTAGTTACTGGTGATAATTTTATGCAAATGTTTGTTGGCTGGGAAGGTGTTGGTTTTTGTTCGTATTTATTAATTAATTTTTGGTTTACACGTTTACAAGCTAATAAAGCTGCAATTAAAGCAATGCTAGTTAATAGAATTAGTGATTTAATTTTATTATTAGGTGTATTAACTATTTTTTATAATATTAGAACTATTGAATATTTTAGTACATTTGCTGCTATTTCTATTGTTAAAGATTTTAAATTTATTTTTTTTAATTATATTTTAAGTATTGTAGATGTAGCATGTATTTTGATCTTTATAGGTGCAATGGGTAAATCAGCTCAAATTTTTTTACATTTATGGTTACCTGATGCTATGGAAGGTCCTACACCAGTTTCTGCATTAATTCATGCAGCAACAATGGTAACAGCAGGTGTATATTTAACTGCACGTTGTTCACCAATGTTTGAATATTCTATGTTTTCTTTAAAAGTAATTACTATAATTGGGGCATCAACCGCTTTTTTTGCAAGTACTGTTGGATTAGTTCAAAATGATTTTAAAAAAATAGTTGCTTATTCAACTTGTAGTCAATTAGGTTATATGTTTTTTGCTTGTGGATTATCAAACTATCCTTTAGCTATTTTTCATTTATCAAATCATGCATATTTTAAAGCTTTATTATTTTTATGTTCAGGTGCTGTAATTCATGCTATGGGTGATGAACAAGATATTAGAAAAATGGGTGGTTTAAGACGTATATTACCTTTTACTTATATAATGTTTTTAATAGGTTCATTATCTTTAATGGGTTTTCCATTTTTAACTGGATTTTATTCAAAAGATTTAATTTTAGAAGTAGCTTTTGCAAGTTTTAGTGAAACAGGTCATTTTGCTTATTGGTTAGGTACAATTGGTGCGTTTTTTACAGCATTCTATTCAACCCGTTTATTATTTTTTGCATTTTTAACTGAAACCAATGCTTATAAAAATATTATAAAAAATGCACATGATGTTCCTTTAGAAATGGGAATTCCTTTAGGTTTATTAGCTTTTGGTAGTATTTTTATTGGTTATATTTCAAAAGATATGTTTGTTGGTTTAGGTTCTAATTTTTGGAATAATTCAATTTATATAAATCCATTAAATAATCAGATGATTGATGCTGAATTTTTACCAACATTCTTTAAATTATTACCAGTTATTTTAAGTTTTTGTGGATTATTTGGTGCATTTTATTTATATTTTTTTAAATTTAAATTTTTATATAATTTAAAAATTTCAGAATATGGTTTATATTTTTATAATTTTTTAAATAGAAAATGGTATTTTGATAAAATTTATTATGAATTTATAAATCAATATATTTTAAAAATTGGTTATAATGTAACATATAAAATGATTGATAAAGGTTTAATTGAAATATGTGGTCCGTATGGTTTAACTACCATTTTTGCATTTTTAAGTCAACGAATAATATTATTACAAACAGGTTATATTTATCATTATTCATTATTAATGTTAATAAGTACCATATTTTTAATAAATATTATTTTTTTTTCTATTATTTATTATTTTAATATTATTACTATTTTATTATTTTTATTTATATTTTTATTAATTAAATAAAAATAATAAAATATCTATCTTTTAAGATATAATTATAAAATTATATAATTTATATATATATTATGGATTTTGAAACAATTTTTTTTTATACTTTTTCAACTATAGCGTTAACTTCAGCTATTTTTGTAATATATTCTACAAATACAATATATTCTGCATTTTTTTTAATATTAGTTTTTACAAATTCAACAGGTTTATTATTAATCTCAGAAGTTGAATTTTTATCAATAATGTTAATTATTATATATGTAGGAGCAATTACTGTATTATTTTTATTTGTAATTATGATGTTAGATGTTAATGTGTTAATTGATAAAAATAAAATTAATAATAATTTTGGTTATTTACCTATTATTTTTTTAATTAGTTTTATTTTTTTTTTAGAAACATTTGTAATGTTTAGTAAAGTTTTCACATCATATTATCACTTAATAAATAATTCTTTTTTTAATCAAGAAGTAAATACTTTATTTTTTTTTCACGATAGTATGAAAGGTACTTTTGAAATATTTGTTGATGTTAAACCTTTTTTAAAAAATTTTATAAATCAATTAGATACAATTACAAATATTGAAACAATAGGTCAAATTTTATATAGTTATTATGCTTTTTTTTTTTTAGCTGCAGGTATTATATTATTAATAGCTTTAATTGGTGCAGTAACTTTGACTAAAAAAGAAAAAAAGAAAAATTTTAAACAAAATATTTATAAACAACTTTCAAGAAATTCATTAAAAGCTATTTTTAATATACATTCAAATAAAATTGTTTAACTTTTTAAATATTAATATAAATACAATCTTAACTTAATTGGTAGAGTATTAGCCTTCTAAGCTTTAAAATCTTGGTTCGAGTCCAAGAGATTGTATTTATTAAAAAAAATCAAAAAAAAAAAATGGAAATCTTTTTCGAATTATTTAGAAAATTTATTTTCTTATTCTTTAATATCGATGAAATCGGTGAGAACGATCAAAATGTGGGAAGCGAGGAAATCGAAAAAAAAGAGGAAAATAATATAATCAAGGAAAATAAAACAACATTTTTAAAAATTATACTATTAATTGGTGGATTATTAAGTGTATTTGGTATAATTTATCTATATTCTCTAGATAATTCTTCAATTGATTTAAATAAAATACAACTCCTTCTTGACGAATTAGCATTAATCGTAGAGTGGGATTTATTTCGAGATATTTTTTTGAATATTCAAAGAACTATTTTTAAAAATGGTGATATGGCTAATTATATACACGTTCTAAGGGAGATTCATAAATTCTTTAGAGATGATAGTAGTCGAGTCAAAGATCAAATACAATTTGATAATATTATGAAAGAAATCATTAGATTATTAAGTCAAGATGAATAAAAAGGTTTATATATCCTTATTAAAATATATGTTATATAAAAGAATAAACTAAAAATAGGGCAGAAGGTTTTTTTGTGATTGCCCCCTCTTTCCGTTTTAAAATTAAATATATAATTGATTAAATAAAAAAAATAATATTATAAAAATATTTATTTTTTTTTAAACCAATCTAAAAATTTTTGAAAGAAGTTTCTTTTAATAGGAATTTCATCAAAATTCCGGTTAAATTGATTAGTAAAAACTCTTTCAAAACCTGATTTAAATTGTAATTTTTGATAAAGATATTTTAATTTAAGATTAGAACCTACTGTAGACGGTGCATTTACGTTTTTAGGGTTAAGTTCCGGGTATTTAAGTTCCATCTGTTTAAATAAATTTTCAATATATAAATTTCTAGCCCCCTTGTGTTTATTCATTATTATATCAAGTCTTTTTTTACTTCTCTCGTTTGGATTATGATTATATTCCTCGATCGCGATATTAAGGTCCTTTTTTAAATTCTCAATAATTTGCAATATTTGTCGCATATCCGATTCGATGCCAGCCCTACCGATACGATTAAGAAAAAGTGGATCAGAGGGGAACAAAACCTATCATCGGATGGCAAAAAACATCACCCATTAACAAAGAAATAGATATATTTAAAATGAAAACGATAGGCATCGCGTAAAAAAAAGAAGGTTGTGATAAATCACAACTGTTTGTTGTATTACTTATTTTAGTAAAAAAAAAATTGAATATTTCTTTAATAACTATTTTAATTAATATTTTAATAATTTTGTTAAAAAAAAAATAAAAAACAGAAAAATGAATAGATATCAGAATTTTTATTAATTGTAAAAACATGAATAAAATTATATAAAATTTATTTCTTCAACATATATTTTTCTTGAAAGAACACTTTTTTTTTTAAACGCTTAGTTTTTAATTTTTTAAAAATATTTAAATTATTTATTATCATTATAAAGATGGTAATAAATTTATTTTATAAATTGAAATATCTCCATATAATAAAAAAAAACACGCATAATAGCTAAACCTATAACATATTCTGTCATAACTACTGTTAAAATTATGATAAAAAATAGATTTTTTATTTAAAGGATGTATTTTATTTTATTTTTTATAATTCACGTAAAATAACATAAATTATATATTTTAAAAAAATAAAAGTATAAATGAAATTCAAACCGACATTAATAAAAAAAAGTTATAAATTTGCTTTTAAATTTAATAAATACCCATCATTAGCTCCCTATAAGAATTGGCCCCATAAAACTATTTATAATAATGATCAATCTATTAACAACGATTTTAATTTAATACATTTTAATAAAAATAAGAGTCAAAGAACTAAAATTCATAAAGAAATGCAAAATATTATTAATCAATTATAAAAAAATAAATTTTTTATCGATGAAGATAATTTTGATTTCATTTTTCAAAATATACATCAATCTTGTTAATATAATACAGATATTAATATTGAAAAATATGATAACTTAGATCATTACATGAAAAAATTTCATGAGGACGAGAAAGAGATTTATAAAAATGCTTTAGAAATTCTTCAAAATAATTATAAAATTAATTTAACTCAAATTGTTAATAATTTTGAATTAATCTATATTGCACATATTTTTATAATTTCCTTGATAGTCGTGGTCGAATTTATTATAATGGTTATTTATTACAACCTCAAGGTACTTTACTTTCAAAATCTTTATTAACCTTTAAAAACATTAAAAATTAAAATTTAATTAGTTTAGATGTTCGTGCTTCCGGATATCAAATCTTAGGTATTCTGTTTTGGAATCAAAAATTACTAAAATAGACTTATTTAATTAAAAATAAAGAGGATATTGATTTATATGAATATCTTCGATTAAAATTTAATGCTAAATACAATAAAACTTTTAATATTATGGAAAATAATCTATGTAATTTTAAACCACAAACCTTAAATAAATATAAAGATAAATTAGAAGTTGATATCGAAATCCCAGATAGCTCTTTTATTAAATATATATGTTTACGATTCATTTACGATCAAGGTATATTAAAAACAAGAAAACAAATCAATGAATTATTACTTCCGCATAAGAAGGAATTAAATTTCATTCAATCACAAACTTTTGCTACTTTAATCTATAATTTTTTAAATGAAGAAATTCCCGATATAGAGTAATTAAAAGAAATTTTATATACTATTATTGAAATCAACTTTGAAACCAACTATTTAGAACCTATCATTTTAAATTCTATGGAATTAGCACATATTACACAATTTTATATTCAAAAAAAAATTTCCAAACACACCTATATTGGAATTAATATGAAAAAGAAAAGTACTTTATTTATCGTTGATATTACTCCATTAGCAACCTATCAAAAACGAAGTGGTAAAGCTATTATTGTTATTTTTATACATTCCATTGATGCTTATATTTTATTTAATGTCATCAAAAAATATAGTAAAACGATTAATAATGATTATATCTATGTTGTACATGATTGTTATGTCCTACCTGAAACAAATAAAGAATCTTTAAATAAAGCTTATATTGAAACGATTGATAAAATCTATAAAGATACTAAATTTATTGAAAATATAATTAATTTTAACATATTAAATGAAGAACATAAAACTATTTTATTTAATCAAATTAAAAAAATATAAATATGAGGAACTACTTTATAATAACAATATTTTTAAAAATTTTTTAAAAGAAATTAATGAAAAATAAAATTATTAACAATTACAACAAGATGATTAAATATTTAAAATTTACAATTAGAGAATTCCTGGAAATCTGAAACGATTATGAATCTTTATTATCAAATCAAGAAAAAATTCTTGAACAATTACAAAAGCTTAAACAACTAGAAGCATCTAATCAATCTTTAATTCTACAAGATCAACAATCAAGTTATTATGATTATTTAACTTTAAAAAATTTGTTATGGGTTATTGCTATTACCGGGTTAATTGGTAATGGTATTTGGTTATATAATACAGATATTTTTAATTCTTCTATTTTAGAATCTATAAAAGAATTAGGTACTTTATCCAAAGATTTTCATTTGATTGATCATAAAAATGTGTTAGATGCTTTAACTAAATTAAATGAAAATACTGCTAATTTATCTAAAGAGGAGTTAAAAATTCTGTTAGAAATTAAAAATTTATTAATAAAAAGAGGGGTTGATAATAATAAATCATTAGATAAACCTTTAACTATTAATGAACAGATAAATCGGGATAATTAGATTATGTCTAATATAATTTCTCAAACTATTGAATCAAATAATAATTTAAATGAAGATGAAACAAGCATAATACCTACAAAATTTGAGGTGACAACACAAACCGTTAGGGATCAATTTAGAAATCGATTAAATCAAAACATCTTACAAGATAATTCTGAATTACCTAGAGTTAGAGGTGTTGGTGACGTATTAACATTAGACAGAGATAGTATTATTGAATTAAATAATACCACATCTTCAGAAAGGCGTTTAGACTTTATGTCTGATGTTGTGACACAACAAAACGCACCTGAAAATGTTTTATTTTTAATAAGTAATGCTGATGGACAAGTTCATGAATTTTTAAATAATTTATTAATTCGTGCTTCCAATAATGAACTAATTACAGAACAAAATTTATATCAAATATCCAATATATTTTTATATACAATTACTAATTTAGAAATTGAAAGTTTAAGGGATGTTGTGGATACTTTAAGAAATTCTGTTGTTGTCCATAATTCAAATCAGCTGTTAGGTATACCCGATGAAATTATTCAAAATTATTCTACTTCTTTAGAACAATTAGGAATTCTTACTGAAGAACAACTTAATGAGCGGATTCAAGAATTTAATCAAAATATAGATCAAAGAATAACTACAAATCGAAGACGGGTTTTATATTAAGGGATAGGGTTATTAGGATCTATTGCATTAAGTTCCATAGGAGTTCCTCCTATAGGTGGTATTTTAATGAGAGCATTGACATCTAGCGAAACAGTGGTACTGTTGAGACAATCTGCTGAAGAGATTATACGGGTTCGTGATATTTGGGATGCTTCATTAAAAAAAGTATTTGAAATTATTTTTTAATAATTTCAAAAAATATAAATTTTTTTAGAATTAACAATTAATTTTTATGTTTAATAAAATTAATTTTGAACATTGGAATCAAAGATTACAAAATATTAAAATGAAAAAAGTCAACAAAAAAAAGGTATTGTTTTTATTATTCATGATACTAGTAGGAATCGTGTTTTATTATTTCAGAGGTAGTGTACCTTCTGAAACCGGTATTCATATCTTTATACATGAAATACCAACCAATGAGTTATCAACCAATGAAGTAGTTCAAGGGCCAGCGCCTTATGATGAAGAAGCTGCAAAGTATTGGTTGGAGGATATGGAGTCATCTCGCATCATTGCAGAAGAAATTAAAAAAGGTATATATTACATATAACCTTTTTTAAAAAAATATAGATAGTGGTATTTAACTTTTATTATAATTTATATTATAATAATTAATTATTATTTAATATCTTTAAACAATTTTTTATAATTTTATACATTAATATCAACCATACTTTCAGTATTTATAATACCTTGTTTAGGATAAATATAAATTATTTATATTATCATTTTTATAATGATAATAAATTTATTTTATAAATTGAAATATCTCCATATAATTTAAAGAAAACAATCATAATAGCTAAACCAATAGCAGATTCTGCCGCGGCTACTGTTAAAATTAATAATGAAAAAACTTGTCCTATTATATCATCAATTAACACTGCAAAATAAATAAAATTTAAATTGATTGATAATAATAATAATTCAATAGACATTAATATAATTATAATATTTTGTCTATTTAAGATTATACCAAATAATCCAAGACAAAATAAAAAAATATTTTTTATTATTTTATTCTTTATTTTTTTTTAAATAGATCGAAAAAACTTTTTTTACCAACAGGCTTCGGAGGAATCGAATTTGAAGCCTCTCTTATAGTCGTAGCAAAATTTTCAGAAATATTTGTGCTGTGTTTATCGAATTGATCCAACACTTCAGGATGTACAACAACAGTACCGTTATACTTACTTTTAATCATATCCGCCACAATAATTGAATTCTGATTAAAGACGCCTTGTTGATTATGAACTTTAGTAATATGACTAAGACTAGTGTCTCCTCGTAAATATTTTGAATACTCTTGTTGAAGGGTTTCATACCTATCTACTGATTCGACCACAAATTTAGCCATCAGACCCTCAATCCGATGATCACCTAGAGCTTCTACAATATCTGGTCGTAAACTCACACGAAATAAACCTTCTCTTAAATTAGTATAATGAAAACCATATTTTAAGTAAAAATCATCATTAGATAATTCTGAAAGTTTTTTAGCACAAAAAACTGTATCAGCAGAATTAAACATTGTATAAGATAAAACTAAAAAACAAGCTAAAACCAAAGTAAGCACATGTGTAAAAGTTGAATTATAATGCTTAGCCAAACGAAAAATTTTTGGATCAGGTATAAAAAATATAAAAATGTTATACCAGTAGCTAATACAGCTCTTTAGGCGTAGATAATTAAAAAAATAATAAAAAAAAATAAAGAATATATAAATAAAACTAAACAATAAAATTATAAAATTAGACATATATTATTTTTTTTAATAATTTATTTATTATAAAATTTATAATAAAAATTAATTTTCAATTTTTTTACCATATACTAAAGTTACATATACAATGTAAAAAAAGAAAATAGCAGAAAAAAATGAAATATAAGAACCAAAACTACTAACAGCATTCCAACCACTCATAGCATCAGGAAAATCTGGGATTCTTCTAGGCATACCTGCTAAACCTAAAAAATGCATTGGAAAGAAAGTAATATTTACCCCAATAAAGAATAACCAAAAATGAATTTGACCCAATATTTCGGGATATCTACGACCAGAAATTTTTCCAATCCAAAAATAAAATCCAGTAAAAATACCAAAAACAGCACCCATAGATAATACATAATGGAAATGTCCTACAATATAATAAGTATCATGTAATGCAATATCTAAACCAGAATTTGACATAGCTACACCAGTTACACCACCCATAACAAATAATAAGATAAATCCTAAAGTAAATAATAAAGGTGTTTCAAATTTTAAAGAACCTCCCCATAAAGTTGCTAACCAACTAAAAATTTTAATACCAGTAGGTACAGCAATAATCATAGTAGCTGCTGAAAAATATGCTCTAGTATCTACATCTAAACCAACAGTAAACATATGATGCGCCCATACAATTGAACCTAATAAACCTATAGATAACATTGCATAAACCATTCCTAAATAACCAAATACATTTTTTTTAGCAAATGCTGCTGAAACTTGACTAATAATACCAAATGCTGGTAAAATTAAAATATAAACTTCGGGATGACCAAAAAACCAAAATAAATGTTGATATAGTACAGGATCTCCCCCCCCAGAAGGATCATAAAAAGAAGTATTTAAATTTCTATCAGTCAATAACATTGTAATTGCTCCCGCTAATACAGGTAAAGTTAATAATAAAAGAAATGCTGTAATTAATACAGACCAAACAAATAAAGGTAATCTATGAAAACTTAAACCTGGAGCTCTCATATTATAAATAGTTGAAATAAAATTTATAGCACCTAATAATGAAGAAATACCTGTTAAATGTAAACTAAAAATTGCCAAATCTACTGAAGGTCCTGAATGTGCTTGTACACTTGATAATGGTGGATAAACTGTCCAACCTGTACCCGCACCAGATTCAACAATAGCTGATGAAACTAATAATAATAAAGCTGGAGGTAATAACCAAAAACTAATATTATTCATACGTGGAAAAGCCATATCTGGAGCACCAATCATTAAAGGCACAAACCAATTACCAAAACCACCAATTAAGGCAGGCATAACTAAAAAGAAAACCATTATAAAGGCATGTGCAGTTACAACTACATTATATAATTGATGATTTCCCATTAAAATTTGATTACCAGGTTGTGCTAATTCCATTCTAATTAAAAGTGATAAAGTTGTACCAACAATACCAGCAAAAGCACTAAAAATTAAATATAAAGTTCCGATATCTTTATGATTTGTTGAAAAAAGCCATCTTGTTGACCATTTATTTATATTTTGAAAATTCATATTTGAATATTTTTAAAATTCATTTTAAATGCAAAATTAGATATATATTTTGAATTAAAAAAAGCGTTGGTTTTTTTAATTTTTTATTATCTTTAAATTAAGATAAATTTTTTATTTATTAAAAAATTGTTTAATTTTATTGATTATTTGTTTAATATCAGTAAATAATAATAATATTATTTAATAATGAAATTATTAGTAAAGTCAATTGCTAACTTATTTAGTTTTTTATCTAATTCTTTAGATATTTCTTTTTTAGTTAAAATTTCTTCTAAAATATCTAAATGATTATTTTTAATAAAATTTAACCAATTAGTTTCAAAAATTGAAATTTTATCTACAGCAATTTTATCTAAAAAACCTCGTACACCTAAATAAATAATTACAATTTGATCTTCAACAGATAAAGGTATATTTAAGCCTTGTTTTAACATTTCAGTTAATCTAACCCCTCTATTTAATTGTTGTTGAGTAGTTGCATCTAAATCTGAACCGAATTGAGCAAAAGCTTGTACTTCTCTAAATTGAGCTAATTCTAATTTCATAGTACCTGCAATTTGTTTCATTGCTTTAATTTGAGCAGCAGAACCAACACGACTTACAGATAAACCAACACTTATCGCAGGTCTTTGACCTTCATTAAATAATTCAGTTTCTAAGAAAATTTGTCCATCAGTAATTGATATAACATTAGTTGGGATATAAGCAGAAACATCACCCGCTTGAGTTTCAATAATTGGTAAAGCTGTTAATGAACCTCCACCAATTTTTCTATTCATTTTAGCAGCTCTTTCTAATAAACGTGAGTGTAAATAAAATACATCACCAGGATAAGCTTCTCTACCTGGAGGTCTTCTTAATAATAATGACATTTGTCTATAAGCTACAGCTTGTTTTGATAAATCATCATAAAAAATAACGGCATGTTTCCCATTATCTCTAAAATATTCACCTAAAGCACAACCAGTATAAGGTGCTAAATACTGTAATGGTGCTGAATCTGAAGCAGTTGCTGCTACTATAACAGAAAAGAACATTGCATTTTTTTCTTCTAAAGTTTTAGTTAATTCTGCAATAGTTGATCTTTTTTGACCTACACCTACATAAATACAATATAATTGGTTATTTATATCTTTTTTTAAATGAGGTTCTCTTTGATTAATTATAGTATCGATTGCAATAGAAGTTTTACCTGTTTGTCTATCACCAATAATTAACTCCCTTTGTCCACGACCAATAGGAATTAAACTATCTACAGCTTTTAAACCTGTTTGTACAGGTTCTTTAACACTTTCTCTTGGCATAATACCTGGAGCTTTTACTTCAACTCTACTTTCTAATTTACTATTAATTTGTCCTTTACCGTCGATAGGTTGTCCTAAAGCATCAACTACTCTACCTAATACTTCAGGTCCTACAGGTACACTAACAATAGCTCCAGTTCTTCTTACAAAATTACCTTCTTGAATTTCTCTATCATTACTAAAAACAACAACACCAACTACATCAGGTTCTAAGTTTAAAGCCATACCTTTAATATTACCATTATTAAATTCAACCATTTCACCTGCTTGGATTTTAGTTAAACCATAACATCTAGCAATACCATCACTCATTGAAAGAACAATACCTGTTTCTTGTAAACTTTTTTCATCTTTATATTTTTTAATATTTGATTCCAATATATATGATAATTCAATAGCCATATAGGTTATTAAATTATCATATTCATATAATTATAAAAAATTTATAATTATTTTTAAATATATCAAATATATATTTATAATACCCTTTACGAGAATTGAACTCGTATCTTTGCCGTGAAAAGGCAATGTCCTAACCATTAGACTAAAAGGGCTTTTTATTAAAAAATATACTAATTATATTATTTAATAAAAATAAGAAAAATCGATATGTATTAAGATTTTTGATACACTTTCATGCATACAACTTTCAAAAATTTTAGGATATAAACCTAATAAAAAAATATTTATAATTAAGATTAAATGTATTAAAAATTCACGATAAGTTAAATCATAATATATTTTTAAATAAATATTTTGAATATTACCATAACAAATTCGATTATAAAATAATAAAGAATAAATACCACCTAAAAACATTCCAATAGTTGCAAAAACAGCTGTTGTTGTATTATCCTCAAAAACCCCTGTTAAAATAAGAATTTCACCTACAAAACTACTTGAACCTGGAATAGACATATTAGCTAATACATAAATAAATAATGCAATACAAAATAAAGGCATTGTATGCGCTAAACCACCGTAATAATTAATAAAACGTGTATGATATCTATCATATAAACATCCTATTGAAAAGAATAATCCACTTGATACTAAACCATGACTAATCATTTGAATAATACTACCTTCTAAACCTTGAATAGTTAAAGAAAAAATACCTAAAATAATAAAATTCATATGAGCAACTGATGCGTAAGCAATAATACGTTTTAAATCTGTTTGTCGAATAGCTGTTAATGAAGCATAAATAACTGATATTAAACATAATACTAAAATATAAGGTGTAAAATATAAAGTAGCTTTAGGAAATAAAGGAACTAAAAATCTAATCATACCATATGATCCTAATTTTAATAAAATACCAGCTAATAATACAGAACCGGCTGTAGGTGCTTCAACATGGGCTTCAGGTAACCAAACATGAAACGGTAACATTGGAACTTTAACAGCAAAAGATAAAAAAAAAGCTAAAAAATATAATTTTTCATAAGAAAAGTTAAAATTACTATAATATAATATTTGATAATCTGTCGTACCCACAGTTAAAAATAAATGAATAATTGCAATAAACATAAATAATGAACCTGCTAATGTATACATAAAAAACAAATAAGAAGCTTTAATTTTACGTTCTCTTGATCCCCAAATACCAATAATTAAAAACATTGGTATTAATACACTTTCAAAAAAAATATAAAAGATTAGTATATCTAATACACTAAATGAAATAATTAAACAAAATTCTAAAATAAAATATAAAATAAAATATTCTTTTATATTTTTATTAATAATTTCGTAACTAATTAGCATACATATTGGAATCAAAAATGTTGTTAAAATTATAAAAAATAATGAAATACCGTCAATACCTAAATAAAAATTAATATTAAATTGATTAATCCATTCTATTTTAAATAAATACTGAAAATTAGAAGTAGATTTATCAAATAAAATCCATAAAGGTAATGACATTAAAAAAATAAAAAACGACATAAAAATACTAAAATTTTTAATAAATTTTTCATTTTTCGAAAAAGATAATATAATAACCGATATTAATGGTAAAATAAGTAAAAAAATTAATATGAACTTATTAAACATAAAAATTTTAATAGAATAACAAATGGGCGAAAAATGGGACTTGAACCCATAACACTTAGACCCACAATCTAACACTCTACCTTTAAGTTATAATCGCCTTTTTAAATTTTTCTTAAATAATAGATAAAATTTAAAAAAGGTTGAACAATTAAATTATTTAAAGGTGGGTAATTCGGTGATAGTATTTCTTTTATCTTTGAATTAGAATAAATAATATTATGACTGCTTAAAGAAATTAATTCAATTTTTTTAAAATTAATTAAATTTTTAATTAAATTTAAATCATTATTTCCATAAATTATTAAAATAGAACCTTGTCCCTTTAAGTTAGAAAAAATTGGAGTAATTAAATTTTGTTTTAATATTAAAGATTTATACTCTAATTTTTTAATTTTTTTTTTTAAAAAATGAATTTCATTAATATTTAAATCATTATAACGAAATATATATATATATTTATTAATTTGTTGAATTTTTTGTAATTTAGTTAATCTAAATTTTTTAAAAATATTTATTTTTGTTTTTTCCATAATTTTATTTTTTTAATTTTTCTTTTTTTATTAAATCATTAATAGTTTCTATCATTTTTTCACGTAAATAATAAAAAAATTTAGTTATATCTTTTTGATTATTAACATAATAATTAATTCGAAGATTTTCATAAAATAAATCAGTTTTTTCACGGGCTGAAAGATATTTCCATGTAATTGGTGAAGTATCCTTTACTTCTTTTAATATAATATAGAATTGTTCTTTTGATAATTTATCAATAAAAGCATGTCTAAGCATAGTTGGTGATATTTCGTCTTTAAAAGGTAACATTAAAGAACTTTTACGAAAGTTTGTTATTAAAAATTTAATTTGATTAAAGCTTAAAACAATAAAAGAACCATCCTTTTCATCGGGGGTACAATCATAAGCAAAACCGTTTTTGATATCCTTAGGTACTTTATTACCGGGACGACTTTTTGGAGGTAGGCGCTTTTCCCCTTTAGCGGTGTCCAGATTATTTTTTTTATAATCTGCCGAAAGGCGTTCTCGTGTTAAAGGTTGACTATCATAAAAAGGTTTAAACTTTTCCCTTTTTTTCTCTAAATTTTCTATATTATTATTTTTGTTTTCATAATTTTTTTTTTTTGTTGTAAAATTATTTATAATAATTTTATGATTAATCTTATAAGTGTTACACTGTTTAGGATTTTGTAAAATTAATTTAAATTTTTTATACATTTTTACTTATATCTTCTCTAAAAGGATTAAAAAAATTTAATTAAAAATTAATCAAAAATAAGATTAAATTTTAATTTTTTAATATTTTTATAATACTGTTTTTTGGTATTAATCGTTTTACTTTTATTTTTTGAAGTTTGAATAATCTCATTTGGTATATTTTTCAAATTTGAATTTGAAAGTAACCAATAAACAGATTTTTTAATTTGTTTATCTTCATTTAAAAGCATTAAAAAATATCTATCTTTTTTTTTATTTTTTTTTTTTCTTTTTTTATTAGGAATACTTATTGCTTTTAATTTAGGTAATAAATTATCAATTGATTTAAATAGAATAAAATTTGGTTTTTGTTGTGTAATTTTTTTTAAATTAATTAAAATATTTTTAAATATGTTTTCAGAACAGGTTTTTTTTCCTTTTTTTAATAACATATTTATAAATAATTTTTTTATTTTATACTCTTCGTATTTTAGTTCCATATTTTGATCTTGATGTTTTTCTAGAATAAATCCCTAATAAATCATATTTACCTCGAATTACATGATATTTTACACCGGGTAAATCCTTAACTCTACCACCTCTTACTAAAACAATTGAATGTTCTTGTAAAGTATGTCCAATACCGGGTATATAAGTAATTATAGTATATCTACTAGATAGATGAACTTTTGCTACTTTCCTCATAGCTGAATTAGGTTTTTTAGGTGTAGTGTTATAAACTTTTAAACAAATACCTTTACGTTGTGGACACTGTTTTAAAGCTGGACTTTTATTTCTTTTTTTTTTTTCTAAGCGTTTTTGTTTTTTTAAAAATAATTGATTAATTGTTGACATATTATTTTTTATTAATTGAATAATAACGGACTCGAACCGCTAACATTTTCGGTGTAAACGAAATACTCTACCAATTGAGCTAATTATTCATATGGGCCTAAGTAGATTTGAACTACTGACTTTACACTTATCAGGCGTATACTCTAACCAACTGAGTTATAGGCCCTTTTGAAGTAAAAGGATTCGAACCTTTGATTTTCCGTACCAAAAACGGAGGCCTTACCACTTGGCTATACTTCAAAGTAAATAAAATATATGCTTAGAAAGATTCGAACTTTCATTTTATAGATCCGCAATCTAAAGCTTTATCCAATTAAGCTATAAGCATAACTTTAATTTTTTTTTATAATTTTAACATTTATTAAAGTATTTTCAGATAAAATTTTTTTAATTAAAATTAAAAAATTTAATAATTGAAAAATATTAATAAATTTAATATCAATTTTAGGAGTATAATTATTATAAATAAACTGTTCACGTGATTTTTTATTTACATGTGGTGATCTTAATACAGTAAAAATTTTTTTTTTTTTTTTTGTTTGAAATATCCCATTGATTTTGGTATTTAAGAATTTATTAAATTTTTTTAATTTTAATAAATTTTGTTTAAGTTGATTAATTTTTTGAAAAGATTTAAAAGTTAGTCTTAAAAGATACATATTTTTAATAATAAAAATTGTCTGGAGGTGGATTTGAACCACCGACACAAAGATTTTCAGTCTTTTACTCTAACCAACTGAGCTATCCAGACAAAATATTATATTAATAAATTTATTAATATAATATTGTGGCATAAAAAGAAAGATTATTTATATTAATAAAAATAAATAAATTTTATTTAAATTTACTAATAAAATATTGGGGTATAAAAATAAAAATAAAATAAATTGAGTATTAATTAATAATATAATACTTTGCATTTTATTAAGCTGTGATATATACATTTTTCTTAATATTTTTTCAAAATAAATAATTTTAATTATTTTTAAATAATAAAAAGAACTTAAAACACTTATAATAATACCAAAAAAAACTAAACTAAAATAATTATTTTTAATAGCAGAAAAAAATATAAATAATTTTGCAAAAAATCCAGCTAATGGTGGTATTCCAGCTAATGAAAAAATATTTAATATAATAATAATAGCTATTAATTTATTAATAGAATAAATATTTGATAAATCAGTTAAATATTTAATAGGTTTATGATTTATATTTAAAGATAAGTAAGAAGTCCATAAATTAATACTTGTTATAATATAAATAATAACATATAATAAAATAAACGGAATATTATTTAACATATTTGAAGTAAATCCTATTAAAATAAAACCTACATGACTTATTGAACTATAAGCTAATAATCGTTTTATTTTTTTTTGTTGTAATGCTGATAATGCACCAATTAACATTGATAAAAAAGCAATAATATAAAAAAATATTTCAAAAAAATAAGAAATATTAAAAAAAGTATCAAAAAATAAACGAATTAAAATACCTATGAATGCAATTTTTGGGACAATAGCAAAAAAACTTGAAATATTATTAGGAGCACCTTCATATACATCAGGTAACCAGAAATGAAAAGGAGAAGCTCCTATCTTAAATAATATACCTACTAAAATAAAAATTAATCCATAAGATAAACTAATTAATAAATTAATATTATCTAAAAAATTGATATTTGATAAAATTAAAAAAATATTATTAAAATTTAATGAACCTGTAATAACATAAATAATTGATGAACCAAATAAAATAAAACCTGAAGCAATTGATCCTAAAATAAAATATTTTAAACCAGCCTCAACTGATAATATTGATTTTTTTTGAGTTGATGTTAAAATATAAAAACTTAAACTTTGTAATTCAATTGCTAAATATAAAGTAATAAAATGGTTTGAAGAGATTAATAACATTAAACCTAATAATGATATTAACATTAATATATTAATTTCATATAAATTTATTTTTTGTTGTATTAAATATTTTTGTTGTATTAAAAAACAAACAATTGTTGATAAAATTAAAATTACTTTAATAAATTGTGTAAAATTATTTATGATTAATACACCATTTAATATATTATTTGAAATATTTGTTATATTTAATGTTAATATTAAAAGAATTAATAAAAAATATATTATTATAGTAGTAATATTTTTTATAATCAAAATTTTTTGAGTATTTTGATTTTTTTTATAAAAAACTCCAAATAATAATAAAATTAATAAAATAGTTGTTAAAAAAAATTCGGGAATAATAATTTCAAAATTATTATTAAAAATTTCCTGAAAAATCATAATATAAAAAGAAATAAATATTTTAAAAATATTTACTTACTATATATGCTATATATTTATAAAAAAATTAATTTATAAATATTCTATTAAAATTAAAAAATTAAAAAAAAAAATGTCATTAAAAAAAATAAAAAATTTTTCTATAAATTTTGGTCCACAACACCCAGCAGCTCATGGAGTTTTACGTTTAATTTTAGAATTAAATGGAGAAGTAGTTCAAAAAGCAGATTCACATATAGGTTTATTACATAGAGGTACTGAAAAATTGATTGAATATAAAAACTATTTACAAGCTTTACCTTATTTTGATAGATTAGATTATGTTTCAATGATGTGTCAAGAACATGCTTATGTTTTAGCAATTGAAAAATTATTAAATTGTGATATTCCTTTAAGAGCGCAATATATACGAGTTCTTTTTTCGGAAATAACTCGTATATTAAATCATTTATTAGCGGTTTGTTGTCATGCTTTAGATGTGGGAGCTATGACACCGTATTTTTGGGGGTTTGAAGAACGTGAAAAATTGATGGAATTTTATGAAAGAGTTTCAGGTGCACGTATGCATGCTGCATATTTTAGACCTGGAGGTGTAAATCAAGATTTACCAAAAGGTTTATTAAATGATATCTATATTTTTTGTGAACAATTTAATACAAGATTAGATGAAATTGAAGAAATGTTAACTAATAATAGAATTTGGAAACAAAGATTAGTAGATATTGGTGTGGTTTCAGCTCAAGATGCATTAAATTTAGGTTTTAGTGGTGTAATGTTACGTGGATCAGGTATTTCATGGGATTTACGTAAAACACAACCTTATGAAATTTATGATCAATTAGAATTTGATGTACCTGTAGGAACGAATGGTGATTGTTATGATCGTTATTTAATTAGAATTGAAGAAATGCGACAATCTATTAGAATTATTTTACAAGTACTTAATAAAATACCTACGGGTCCTATTAAATTAGATGATAAAAAAATTACAAATCCAAATAGAACTCAAATTAAAAATTCTATGGAATCTTTAATACATCATTTTAAATATTATTCTGAAAATATTAGTATAAATAGTGGTGAAACTTATACTGTTATTGAAGCTCCTAAAGGAGAATATGGTGTATATCTAATATCTGATGGAACAAATAAACCTTATCGTTGTAAAATAAAATCACCAGGATTTTTACATTTACAAGCATTAGATTTTATGGCTAAAAATCATATGATTGCTGATGTTGTAACAATTATTGGTACATTAGATGTAGTTTTTGGTGAAATTGATAGATAAAAAAATTTTATGAATAGAATAATAATTAAAAAAAAGAGCTTACAAAAATCTCAACTTTTTGGATCTAATTGTAAAATTATTCATAATAATTTTACAACTAAAAAAAATTATATAAATTTAGAGGAAAAAAAGGGAAAATTTAAATAATTTTATGATAGTCAACCCGTCACAATAAAAAGAATTTTGAAGAACTATGAAGAGAATACTAGACCTACAAAAAAGCCTTCACGCAGGTTTTCGAGTATTATTTTTTTCAAAGCTTATTAGAGAATTCTATTTTAAACCGGACAGAAGGTTATGTCAACTTCTATAAAATATGGGTAAAAAAACCCAAGCATTAATTAAAAAAAATTAAAGAATTTGAGTAAATAAATTTTTATTAATTATTTTCAAATTTAGATTTAAAAAAATATTTATTGTTTAAGATGAAAGATAATATTAAAAAATATATTATTTATCATTAAATAATTAATTATTACAATTTAAATTATACTTATGAAAAATTACTATTACATTAATAAAAAAACTTTACAAATTGAAACTACAACTAATGATTCTAATATCGATAAATTTCAAAATGATTTAAATTCTTTCAAAAAAATTACCCAAAATATTCAAAATACACAAAACCATCCATATCATTTAGTTGATCCAAGTCCATGGCCTTTTGTTATTTCATTCGGTCTTTTTTTTTTAACATTTGGCGGTGCAATGTATTTCCATGGTTATATTGGTAGTAATCTTTTAACTTTAACAGGTTTATTCATGGTTATTTTAACAATGTATACTTGGTTTCGTGATATTGTTAGAGAAGCTGTTTATGAAGGTCAACATACAAAACAAGTACAATTAGGTTTAAGAAATGGTATGCTTTTATTTATATTTAGTGAATTATTATTTTTTATTAGTTTTTTTTGGGCATTTTTCCATTCTGCTTTAGCACCAACACCTGAAATAGGTTCATTATGGCCACCATTAGGTATTGAAACTGTAAATGCTTGGGGTATTCCCTTATTAAATACTATAATTTTATTATCATCAGGTGCAACTATTACCTGGGCACACCATTCAATTGTTTTTGGTGATAGAAAAAATGCAATTTTAAGTTTAATTATTACAATTTCATTAGCATTTTTTTTTACTTTAATTCAAGCATATGAATATATTGAAAGTACCTTTTCTATTTCAGATAGTATTTATGGTACTACTTTCTTTTTATTAACAGGGTTTCATGGTATACACGTTATTGTTGGTACTATTTTCATTATAGTAAGTACTATTAGATTAATTAATCATCATTTTACAAAACAGCACCACTTTGGTTTTGAAGCTGCAGCATGGTATTGGCATTTTGTTGATGTTGTTTGGTTATTTTTATTTGTAGCTGTTTACTGGTGGGGAGGTAATTAATTTAATTATCTAAAATAAATAAATTTTATGTTTAGTCCTTTAGAACAATTTGAAATTTTACCTATTTTTCAAATACCTTTTGTATTTACGAATGCTTCTTTAATTTTAATAATAGGTTTAGTTTATTTATATATTTTTACATGTATAAAAACTAAATTTATTCCAACACGTTTTCAACAAATTTTTGAAATGATCTTTAACATTACAATAGAATTAACTTATTCAAGTATTGGTAAAGCTGGTAAACATTTTGTTTCATTAATTTTTGTAGTTTTTTTTTTTATTTTATTATGTAATTTAATAGGAATGGTTCCATATAGTTTTACAGTAACGAGTCATTTAATTATTACATTTACTTTAGCATTAACTATTTATTTAGGTTTTAATATTATTGGAATTAAAAAACATAAATTAAATTTTTTAAATTTATTATTACCAAGTGGTGCTAGCATTGCATTAGTACCTATATTAGTTCCTATTGAATTAGTTTCATATATTTTCCGTGTAATTAGTTTACCTGTACGATTATTTGCTAATATGATGGCAGGACATACTTTATTAAAAGTAATTGCAGGTTTTGCTTGGACTATGTTAAATGTTAATAGTTTTATTTTTATGGCACATTTTATCCCTTTAATTATTATTGTATTATTAGTTGGATTAGAAATAGCTGTAGCTTTAATTCAAGCATATGTTTTTACAATTTTAACTTGTATGTATATAAATGATGCTTTAAATTTACATTAGTAAAATAACAAAAATATATACTTCAAACATAATATTATAAAATAATGGAAAAGTAGCTCAGTTGGTTAGAGTGGTAGCTTGTCACGCTATAGGTCGCGGGTTCGAGTCCCGTTTTTTCCGTTTATTTTATTTTAAATTATATTTATTAATATGTTATTAAATTATTCCAATATTTTTATATTTTTAATATTAAGTTTATTTTTATCAATTTTAATTTTCATTTTATCTTTTGGTTTAATTAAACAAAAAGATGATTTAGAAAAGTTAACAGCCTATGAATGTGGATTTAATCCTTATGATGATGCTAGAAAAGTTTTTGATGTAAAATTTTATCTAGTAGCTATTCTTTTTATTATTTTTGATTTAGAGGCTGTTTTTGTTTTTCCTTGGGTTTTAACTTTAAGTTCAAATTTTTCATGGGGTTTCTGGACTATGATTGAATTTTTAGTTGAATTAGTTATAGGTTTTATTTATATTTGGTATAGTGATGCCTTAGAATGGTAAATAATATTCAAAAATATAAATAAAATGTATTGTTATTTTATATAAAACTTATAAGATGTAAAAATTAAAATACATCTTATAAAAGAAGATCTTTATACATCACAAATTAATTAAAATTTTTAATTAAGATTTTTAATTAAATTGAAAAAATCTATTCTTTTAGATATTTTAAATAAAAATAAAAAATTGATAATACATTTATGTTATTACAAGCTTCTAAATTTTTAGGTGCAGGATTAGCTACTTTAGGCTTAATCGGTGCTGGTATCGGTATCGGTAATGTTTTTGGTTCTTTAATTATAGGTATTTCAAGAAACCCTTCTTTACAACAAGAATTAATGAGAACTGCTATTTTAGGTTTTGCATTAACTGAAGCAATTGCTTTATTTTGTTTAATGATGGCTTTCTTAATTTTATTTGCTTTTTAATTAAAATTAAATTCTGTTTTATTAATATAATTTCTATTATATTAATCCTATAATAGGTATATATGTACATTTAATGCATAATTAGCTATTTTCAAAAAAAAAAATATTTATTTTTTTAATATAAAATATGAATATTATATATTATATTTCAATTTATGAAATTATTACAAAAATTTAGTCAGTATTTATTACAAATTTTACCAATAATAAATTATACCTTATATAAAAATGAATTATGTATTAATATTTCAACAAATAAATTAATTCCTATTCTTTTTTTCTTAAAAAATCATACAAATTGTCAATTTAAAATATTATCAGAAATTTGTGTTGTAGATTATATTAATAAAAAAAAACGTTTTGAAATTATTTATAATTTATTAAGTATTCGATTTAATAGTCGTTTAAAAATAAAAATTACAATTAATGAATTACAATCTGTAGATTCTATTATTACTATTTATAAAGCAGCAAATTGGTGTGAAAGAGAAGTATGGGATATGTTTGGTATTTTTTTTTTTAATCATCCAGATTTAAGAAGAATTTTAACCGATTATGGTTTTGAAGGACATCCTTTACGTAAGGACTTTCCATTAAGTGGTTTTTTAGAAGTATTTTATAATGAATTAAAAAAAAGAGTTGTTTATGAACCTATTAATTTATCACAACAATATCGATTATTTGAATTTAATAATCCTTGGGATAAAAAAATAAATGCATAATAGTTTTCGATCATTTTTGTTTTTAGGTTATTTTTCATTTCAAATATGAGATGGAATAAAAAATCATTATTTGCAGTTCTTAATAATCATATAATAGATTATCCTACTCCGGTTAATTTAAATTATTTTTTTGGATTTGGTTCGTTAGCCGGTATTATGTTAGTAGTACAAATTTTAACTGGTATTTTTTTAGCAATGCATTATACACCTCATATTGATTTAGCTTTTAATAGTGTTGAACATATTATGAGAGATGTTAATAATGGTTGGTTAATTAGATATACTCATGCCAATGGGGCTTCTTTTTTTTTTATTGTTGTATATGTACATATTTTTAGAGGTTTATATTACGGTTCATATATTACACCAAGAGAAGCTTTATGGTGTTCTGGTGTAATTATCTTTATTTTAATGATGGCTACAGCTTTTATGGGTTATGTATTACCTTGGGGACAAATGAGTTTTTGGGGTGCAACTGTTATTACTAATTTATTTTCAGCAATACCTTTAATAGGTAAAGATATTGTTGATTGGTTATGGGGTGGTTTTGCTGTAGATAATCCTACTTTAAATCGTTTTTTTAGTTTACACTTTACTTTCCCTTTTGTAATTGTAGGTGCTGTTTTAATTCATTTAATTTTATTACATGAAGTTGGTTCAAATAATCCTTTAGGTATTACTTTAAAAACAGAAAACATACCGTTTTATCCTTATTTTTATACAAAAGATTTATTTGGTTTAATGGTATTATTTTTAATATTTTTTATTTTTATCTTTTATTATCCAAATACTTTAGGACATCCAGATAATTATATTGAAGCTAATCCAATGAAAACACCTTTACATATTGTACCTGAATGGTATTTTTTACCTTTTTATGCGATTTTAAGATCTATTCCAAATAAAATTGGTGGTGTTATTGCTATGTTTGGTTCATTAATTATTTTATTAACAATACCTTTTACAAATTCATCTGAAATTAGAAGTACCGCTTTTAGACCTATTTTTAAAGTTTGTTATTGGTTATTAGTTGTAGCTTTCTTATTATTAGGTTGGGTAGGACAATGTCCAGTTGAATATCCTTATACTGAAATTGGTATTATAAGTATGATTTATTATTTTTTCTTTTTTATCATCATTATACCATTTTTAGGTAAATTTGAAGCATATTTAGTACGTTATAAAAATAAATAATATATATTATTTATTAAAAAAAATCAAAAAAAAAAAATGGAAATCTTTTTCGAATTATTTAGAAAATTTATTTTCTTATTCTTTAATATCGATGAAATCGGTGAGAACGATCAAAATGTGGGAAGCGAGGAAATCGAAAAAAAAGAGGAAAATAATATAATCAAGGAAAATAAAACAACATTTTTAAAAATTATACTATTAATTGGTGGATTATTAAGTGTATTTGGTATAATTTATCTATATTCTCTAGATAATTCTTCAATTGATTTAAATAAAATACAACTCCTTCTTGACGAATTAGCATTAATCGTAGAGTGGGATTTATTTCGAGATATTTTTTTGAATATTCAAAGAACTATTTTTAAAAATGGTGATATGGCTAATTATATACACGTTCTAAGGGAGATTCATAAATTCTTTAGAGATGATAGTAGTCGAGTCAAAGATCAAATACAATTTGATAATATTATGAAAGAAATCATTAGATTATTAAGTCAAGATGAATAAAAAGGTTTATATATCCTTATTAAAATATATGTTATATAAAAGAATAAACTAAAAATAGGGCAGAAGGTTTTTTTGTGATTGCCCCCTCTTTCCGTTTTAAAATTAAATATATAATTGATTAAATAAAAAAAATAATATTATAAAAATATTTATTTTTTTTTAAACCAATCTAAAAATTTTTGAAAGAAGTTTCTTTTAATAGGAATTTCATCAAAATTCCGGTTAAATTGATTAGTAAAAACTCTTTCAAAACCTGATTTAAATTGTAATTTTTGATAAAGATATTTTAATTTAAGATTAGAACCTACTGTAGACGGTGCATTTACGTTTTTAGGGTTAAGTTCCGGGTATTTAAGTTCCATCTGTTTAAATAAATTTTCAATATATAAATTTCTAGCCCCCTTGTGTTTATTCATTATTATATCAAGTCTTTTTTTACTTCTCTCGTTTGGATTATGATTATATTCCTCGATCGCGATATTAAGGTCCTTTTTTAAATTCTCAATAATTTGCAATATTTGTCGCATATCCGATTCGATGCCAGCCCTACCGATACGATTAAGAAAAAGTGGATCAGAGGGGAACAAAACCTATCATCGGATGGCAAAAAACATCACCCATTAACAAAGAAATAGATATATTTAAAATGAAAACGATAGGCATCGCGTAAAAAAAAGAAGGTTGTGATAAATCACAACTGTTTGTTGTATTACTTATTTTAGTAAAAAAAAAATTGAATATTTCTTTAATAACTATTTTAATTAATATTTTAATAATTTTGTTAAAAAAAAAATAAAAAACAGAAAAATGAATAGATATCAGAATTTTTATTAATTGTAAAAACATGAATAAAATTATATAAAATTTATTTCTTCAACATATATTTTTCTTGAAAGAACACTTTTTTTTTTAAACGCTTAGTTTTTAATTTTTTAAAAATATTTAAATTATTTATTATCATTATAAAGATGGTAATAAATTTATTTTATAAATTGAAATATCTCCATATAATAAAAAAAAACACGCATAATAGCTAAACCTATAACATATTCTGTCATAACTACTGTTAAAATTATGATAAAAAATAGATTTTTTATTTAAAGGATGTATTTTATTTTATTTTTTATAATTCACGTAAAATAACATAAATTATATATTTTAAAAAAATAAAAGTATAAATGAAATTCAAACCGACATTAATAAAAAAAAGTTATAAATTTGCTTTTAAATTTAATAAATACCCATCATTAGCTCCCTATAAGAATTGGCCCCATAAAACTATTTATAATAATGATCAATCTATTAACAACGATTTTAATTTAATACATTTTAATAAAAATAAGAGTCAAAGAACTAAAATTCATAAAGAAATGCAAAATATTATTAATCAATTATAAAAAAATAAATTTTTTATCGATGAAGATAATTTTGATTTCATTTTTCAAAATATACATCAATCTTGTTAATATAATACAGATATTAATATTGAAAAATATGATAACTTAGATCATTACATGAAAAAATTTCATGAGGACGAGAAAGAGATTTATAAAAATGCTTTAGAAATTCTTCAAAATAATTATAAAATTAATTTAACTCAAATTGTTAATAATTTTGAATTAATCTATATTGCACATATTTTTATAATTTCCTTGATAGTCGTGGTCGAATTTATTATAATGGTTATTTATTACAACCTCAAGGTACTTTACTTTCAAAATCTTTATTAACCTTTAAAAACATTAAAAATTAAAATTTAATTAGTTTAGATGTTCGTGCTTCCGGATATCAAATCTTAGGTATTCTGTTTTGGAATCAAAAATTACTAAAATAGACTTATTTAATTAAAAATAAAGAGGATATTGATTTATATGAATATCTTCGATTAAAATTTAATGCTAAATACAATAAAACTTTTAATATTATGGAAAATAATCTATGTAATTTTAAACCACAAACCTTAAATAAATATAAAGATAAATTAGAAGTTGATATCGAAATCCCAGATAGCTCTTTTATTAAATATATATGTTTACGATTCATTTACGATCAAGGTATATTAAAAACAAGAAAACAAATCAATGAATTATTACTTCCGCATAAGAAGGAATTAAATTTCATTCAATCACAAACTTTTGCTACTTTAATCTATAATTTTTTAAATGAAGAAATTCCCGATATAGAGTAATTAAAAGAAATTTTATATACTATTATTGAAATCAACTTTGAAACCAACTATTTAGAACCTATCATTTTAAATTCTATGGAATTAGCACATATTACACAATTTTATATTCAAAAAAAAATTTCCAAACACACCTATATTGGAATTAATATGAAAAAGAAAAGTACTTTATTTATCGTTGATATTACTCCATTAGCAACCTATCAAAAACGAAGTGGTAAAGCTATTATTGTTATTTTTATACATTCCATTGATGCTTATATTTTATTTAATGTCATCAAAAAATATAGTAAAACGATTAATAATGATTATATCTATGTTGTACATGATTGTTATGTCCTACCTGAAACAAATAAAGAATCTTTAAATAAAGCTTATATTGAAACGATTGATAAAATCTATAAAGATACTAAATTTATTGAAAATATAATTAATTTTAACATATTAAATGAAGAACATAAAACTATTTTATTTAATCAAATTAAAAAAATATAAATATGAGGAACTACTTTATAATAACAATATTTTTAAAAATTTTTTAAAAGAAATTAATGAAAAATAAAATTATTAACAATTACAACAAGATGATTAAATATTTAAAATTTACAATTAGAGAATTCCTGGAAATCTGAAACGATTATGAATCTTTATTATCAAATCAAGAAAAAATTCTTGAACAATTACAAAAGCTTAAACAACTAGAAGCATCTAATCAATCTTTAATTCTACAAGATCAACAATCAAGTTATTATGATTATTTAACTTTAAAAAATTTGTTATGGGTTATTGCTATTACCGGGTTAATTGGTAATGGTATTTGGTTATATAATACAGATATTTTTAATTCTTCTATTTTAGAATCTATAAAAGAATTAGGTACTTTATCCAAAGATTTTCATTTGATTGATCATAAAAATGTGTTAGATGCTTTAACTAAATTAAATGAAAATACTGCTAATTTATCTAAAGAGGAGTTAAAAATTCTGTTAGAAATTAAAAATTTATTAATAAAAAGAGGGGTTGATAATAATAAATCATTAGATAAACCTTTAACTATTAATGAACAGATAAATCGGGATAATTAGATTATGTCTAATATAATTTCTCAAACTATTGAATCAAATAATAATTTAAATGAAGATGAAACAAGCATAATACCTACAAAATTTGAGGTGACAACACAAACCGTTAGGGATCAATTTAGAAATCGATTAAATCAAAACATCTTACAAGATAATTCTGAATTACCTAGAGTTAGAGGTGTTGGTGACGTATTAACATTAGACAGAGATAGTATTATTGAATTAAATAATACCACATCTTCAGAAAGGCGTTTAGACTTTATGTCTGATGTTGTGACACAACAAAACGCACCTGAAAATGTTTTATTTTTAATAAGTAATGCTGATGGACAAGTTCATGAATTTTTAAATAATTTATTAATTCGTGCTTCCAATAATGAACTAATTACAGAACAAAATTTATATCAAATATCCAATATATTTTTATATACAATTACTAATTTAGAAATTGAAAGTTTAAGGGATGTTGTGGATACTTTAAGAAATTCTGTTGTTGTCCATAATTCAAATCAGCTGTTAGGTATACCCGATGAAATTATTCAAAATTATTCTACTTCTTTAGAACAATTAGGAATTCTTACTGAAGAACAACTTAATGAGCGGATTCAAGAATTTAATCAAAATATAGATCAAAGAATAACTACAAATCGAAGACGGGTTTTATATTAAGGGATAGGGTTATTAGGATCTATTGCATTAAGTTCCATAGGAGTTCCTCCTATAGGTGGTATTTTAATGAGAGCATTGACATCTAGCGAAACAGTGGTACTGTTGAGACAATCTGCTGAAGAGATTATACGGGTTCGTGATATTTGGGATGCTTCATTAAAAAAAGTATTTGAAATTATTTTTTAATAATTTCAAAAAATATAAATTTTTTTAGAATTAACAATTAATTTTTATGTTTAATAAAATTAATTTTGAACATTGGAATCAAAGATTACAAAATATTAAAATGAAAAAAGTCAACAAAAAAAAGGTATTGTTTTTATTATTCATGATACTAGTAGGAATCGTGTTTTATTATTTCAGAGGTAGTGTACCTTCTGAAACCGGTATTCATATCTTTATACATGAAATACCAACCAATGAGTTATCAACCAATGAAGTAGTTCAAGGGCCAGCGCCTTATGATGAAGAAGCTGCAAAGTATTGGTTGGAGGATATGGAGTCATCTCGCATCATTGCAGAAGAAATTAAAAAAGGTATATATTACATATAACCTTTTTTAAAAAAATATAGATAGTGGTATTTAACTTTTATTATAATTTATATTATAATAATTAATTATTATTTAATATCTTTAAACAATTTTTTATAATTTTATACATTAATATCAACCATACTTTCAGTATTTATAATACCTTGTTTAGGATAAATATAAATTATTTATATTATCATTTTTATAATGATAATAAATTTATTTTATAAATTGAAATATCTCCATATAATTTAAAGAAAACAATCATAATAGCTAAACCAATAGCAGATTCTGCCGCGGCTACTGTTAAAATTAATAATGAAAAAACTTGTCCTATTATATCATCAATTAACACTGCAAAATAAATAAAATTTAAATTGATTGATAATAATAATAATTCAATAGACATTAATATAATTATAATATTTTGTCTATTTAAGATTATACCAAATAATCCAAGACAAAATAAAAAAAAAGTAAAAATAAAATGATTTAATATACTCATAATAATTAAATTAACCAATTAAAACTTATTAAAATACTTGCAGTATATAAAAACCAACTTAATGTGAAAGGTAAAAATACTTTCCAACCTAAACGCATTAATTGATCATAACGATATCTGGGTAAAATAGCTCGAGCTACTACAAATAAAACAACAAATAAACATACTTTAATACTAAACCAAAAAGATCCGGGTAAAAAATTAATAAATTTAATACTAAATGGAAAAGGTGCTAACCAACCACCTAAAAATAAGATAGTAGTTAAACTACTCATTAATAACATGTTAGCATATTCACCTAAAAAAAATAATGCAAAACCCATTGCAGAATATTCAACATTATATCCAGAAACTAATTCAGCTTCAGCTTCAGGTAAATCAAAAGGATGTCGATTTGTTTCAGCTAAACATGAAATAAAAAAAATTAAAAAAATAGGAAAAAGAGGGAAACAATACCAAACAGTTTTTTGTGCTAAAACAATAGAAATTAAATTTAAAGATTTAGCACATACAATTACTGAAAGGATTGAAAATCCAATAGTTAATTCATATGAAATCATTTGTGCTGTTGATCTTAATGCACCTAAAAATGAATATTTAGAATTACTTGACCAACCACCAATAATAATACCATAAACACCTAATGATGATATTGCTAATAAATATAAAATACCTATATTTAATTCAGTAAAAAACATACCAAATCCTAAAGGTATTACAGTCCAACTTAGTAAACTTAAAAAAAAAGCTAAAATAGGTGCAAATATAAATAAAATTACATCGGCATTACTAGGTAAAACAGTTTCTTTTACAAATAATTTAAGACCATCAGCTAATGGTTGTAATAATCCAAAAGTACCTACAACATTAGGCCCTCTTCTTCTCTGAATAGAAGCTAATACTTTACGTTCAACTAAAGTAAAATAAGCTACAGCAATTAATAAAGGTAATACTAAAATTAAAAATTTTAAAATTGTGTATATCATAATGATTTTGATTGATTTTTGAAAATTTTATTAGAATTAATTAATATTTTTGAATATTGTTCTAATATATTTGTGTAATAATTATTTTTAATTAATGAATCTAAGAAATTAACATTAATTTTTAAATGTTTTTTATTAAATTTAAAATTATTAATAATTCTTATTTTTTTTTTTAATAAATAAGGTAAAACATCTTTAATTTTTAAAAAAGATTTTGATTTTAATTGATTTTTTTTTAATAAAAATTTATAAATATTTCTATATATAATTGAATCTTTTCTTTGTTCAGTAGTTAAATTTAAAATTTGTTCATTTTTCTGAATAAAACCTTCTAAATTAAGATACATTCCATTTTTTTCTAAAAAAGTTAATCCAGGTAAAATTAAATTCGATTTTTGTGCATCTTTTGTAAAATGATGTCCTTGATAAATGATAAAAGCATTTTTTGAAATTTTTAATTTATTTTGTAAATTTGTATTAAATAAATAATATAATTTAGTTTTATTAATTAAATTAAAAGATTTTGGAAATGTTATTTCAAAAAAATTAAGTAAAGCTGTTTGTGAATTAAAAAAATTAATATTTTGATTAAAAAATGATAAATTTTTTAATTTTGTTAAAAAAAAAAAACCATTTTTTTGATTAATTATATTTTCACCAAAAATAATTAAAGGTTTTTTAGCTTTTTTTAAATCTTTACAAAAAGAATGTTTTCCTAAAATAATATTTATTAAAGTTTTTAAAGTTAAACCTAAATGTTTTATAGGATAAGTATAATCAGTTTTATTACCTATATAAGCTATATTAAAATTTCCTTTTTTTAAACGATTAATTAAATGAATATTTAAAATAGAACCTTCTTTACGAATATCACTACCAATTATTAAACAAAGATCTGATTCTTCAATTGATTTTAATGTATTATTAAATAAATAATTTGAAGTTAAATCTGAATTTATTTTAAAATTTTGATTTGTTAAAAAACTTTCATATACAATATTTGAAATTCCTAATTTATTAAAATTTTTCTTTAATAAATAAAGAGATTCTAAATCAGTTAAATTACCTACAATACTTTTAATATTAGTACTATCTGTTGTTATTAACTTTTGATTTATTATATTTAATGCTTTTAACCATGAAATTTTATGAAAATTATTTTCATTATCTTTTAATAATGGATAGGTTAATCTTTGATATTTTAAACTATCAAAAAAATATCGTGTTTTATTTGAAATCCATTCTTTATTAATATTAAAATTAGTTTTAGGTAAAATACGAATAATTTCATTATTAAATATATCAATTTTAATATTTGAACCTATACTATCTAAAATATCAATACCTTCTTTTTTTTTTAATTCCCAAGAACGTGCTTTAAAAGTATAAGGTTTTGAAGTTAATGCACCGACAGGACATAAATCAATTAAATTACCAGAAAATTCTGAATTAAAAATTTTAGGATAATAGAAATTAATTTCTGTATGATTACCACGTCCAGTTGTACCTAAATCATCAATACCACAAATCTCATTAGCAAAACGTACACAACGGGTACAATGAATACAACGAGTCATAATAGTTTTAATAAAAGGTCCACAATATTTATCTTCTACTCCACGTTTTTTAAAAAAAAAACGACTACGATCTGAACCAAAAATCATTGTTTGATCTTGTAAATCACATTCAGAAGCTTGATCACAAATAGGACAATCTAATGGATGATTTATTAAAAGAAATTCTAATACGCTTTCACGAGCTTTTTGAACTAAAGGTGTATCAGTAAATATTCGCATATTAGGCATTAAAGGCATAGCACACGAAGCTACAGGTTTAGGGGAATTTTCAATTTCAACTAAACACATTCTACAATTACCCGCAATTTGCAAGTTTTCTTGAAAACAAAATTTTGGAATTTCAATTTTAAAATTATTACAAGCTTGTAATACAGTTAAATTTTTATTAACTTTTAATTTTATATTATTAATATATATGTCAATCATTTTATATGATAAAATTAAATAAAATTTGAATTTATTTTCACTAAAAAGATAGATTTTTTTTAAAATAATATATATATAATTTTATAGTTATATTTATACTAATAAATATTTTTTTTTAAATATAAAATCTATTATTATAGAAATTATCAAAGAAGGGACTTGAACCCTTAATGCTATAAAGCGTTACATCCTAAGTGTAATGTGTTTACCAATTTCACCACTTTGATAATAAATAATACCTACTATTGGACTTGAACCAATAACCCTAAAATGGGAACAGATTTTAAATCTATCGTGTTTACCAATTTCACCAAGTAGGCTATAATAATGTTTTAAAGATATGCAAAAACAAAAAATAATAACTTATTTACAATTACATTTATTTGAATTAAAATATAATTTTTTTATTCTCTTAATTACCTTTTTTTATCTTTTTCTAATTTCATATTATTTTTCAGATCAATTAATATATTTATTAGTTAATATTTTACTTCATAAAAATATGTTAAAATATTTTATCTTTACAAATATTACTGAAATTTTTATTACTAATATTTTAATAGCATTTTTTATTTCAATTTTTATGACAATTCAATTAAGTATTTTATTAATTTGGTTTTTTTTATTAAAAGGTTTATATAAATTTGAAAATTTTATTTTTATAAAATTTTATTTTTTTTTTTTAATTTTTAATTTATTTATAATAAATTTTATTTTTACAAATATAATTCCACATATTTGGAATTTTTTATTAAATTTAAATTTTTCAAATTTATATTTATTAACAATTTATTTTGAACCAAAAATTAATAATTATTTTGATTTTATTTTTTCATCATTTATTTATATTTTTATAATATTTATTTATTTTTTTTTTTTATTTTTTTTAATTTTAAATAATATTTTTCAAATTAAAATTATTATTACATTAAGAAAATTTTTTTATTTAAAAATAATATTATTAAGTGCATTAATTACACCTCCAGATATTATAAATTTCTTATTAATTAGTTTAATATTTATTTTATTTTTTGAAATTTTTATATTTATTTCAATTTATTTAAATAAATATAATTTTAATTAAATTATATTATTTTTTTTATAAAATTTAATTTATTTTTATTTAAATTAATATTTGTATTATTAATGATTTTTTTTTCTTTAAAAATTTTTGAATTTAATTGATAATTTTTTAAATACTTAATAGATGTTATTTTTAAAGAAGATCCATTTGTTAAAATAATTTTATTTTTATAGGTAAAAAATTTTTTATTTTTATTCATATATTATAATTTAATTTTTGGCTAGATAACATAATGGTAATGTAAAGGACTGCAAATCCTTTAATGACGGTTCAAATCCGTCTCTAGCTTTTAAAAGGATAGAGTGGGATTTGAACCCACGGTATTATTACATACTTCAGTTTTCAAGACTGACACCTTAAACCACTCGATCACCTATCCATAATAAAAATTAACGTCGTTTTTGTTTTTTTAATCTACAACCGTTAAAAGGTTTTGTTGTTTTATCTAAAAGATATTTTACTTTAAATTTTTTTTGTTTTAAATTTCTTAAAACATTATATCGACCTAAACCTGTTCCATGTAAAAAAATTTTTAATTTTTTAATTTTTTTTAATTGAAGATATTTATTAATTTTATAAACAATTAATTGAACATTATATGGAGTATTTTTTTTAAATCTTGTTTTTTTTAATGATTTAGTTGACCATTGTTTTAAAAGATTACCATTAAATGTTGTTAAACTTATAATAGTATTTTTTAAACTAGCTGTTATATGTATATTTGCTAAAATTAAAGGATTTTTTTTTTTATTTTTTTTTTTATATTTATTTCTAAAATTATATTTAAATTTATTTTTATTCATACAATAATAATTTTATTTTTTTTTTTTTTTTTGAACCTTAAATGGACGTTTATTACGTAAAATACGTTTTTGAACAAAAATTTTTTTAAATTTTTTAGACGTTTTTGCATTAGTGTGCGTACGTTGTCCTCTAACAGGTAATCCTTGACTTTGTCTAATTCCACGATTACTTTTAATTTCAACTAATTCATTTAATCTTTCAGTTTTCGATTTTTTTAAAAGTTGTTCAACTTTTAAATTTTTATTTATATAATTTATAAGTCGGTTTACATGGTTGTTTTTAAGTTTATTAAGGGTGATTTGAGGATTAATTCCTATATTTTTACAAATTTTCTTAGATTGATATTCATTAATACCATATAATATAGTTAATGAATATAAAATACTTTTAGAATCTGAAATTGTTTTATTAAAAATATATAACATAATAGATTTTATCTATATACCATATAAAATGATAGAAAAAAAAATAAATCCCATAACACCCTCACAACGTCAAACATTTTTATTAAAAAAAAATAATTTATCTCGAATTTTTAAAATTAAATCTTTAACTAAAGGTTTTCAACGTGCTAATGGTAAAAATAATCAAGGTAAAATAACTGTAAGACATCGAGGAGGTGGACATAAACGTTTATATAGACTAATTGATTTTAATAGATCAAAAAACATAGAAGGTTCTGTAGTTAAAATTTTATATGATCCTAACCGTTCTGCAAATATTGCATATATTAAAAATGATTTAAAATCTTATTTAATTTTAGCACCTGAAGGTTTAAAAATTAATCAATATATAAAAAGTTCACCTCATGCTGAATTAAAAATAGGTAATGCACTACCTTTACAAAATATACCAATAGGTAGTTTAATACATAATATTAGTTTATACCCCCAATCACGTGGGAAATTAATAAGAAGTGCTGGTACTTCTGCTCAATTAATTCAAAAAATTAATAATAAATATGCTAGAATTCGTTTAAATTCTGGTGAATTAAAATTAATTTTATTGACTTGTTATGCAACATTAGGTATTGTATCTAATATTAATCATAAAAAAATTAAATTAGGTAAAGCTGGACGTTCTCGTTGGTTAAATCGACGACCATCTGTACGTGGTGTAGCTAAAAATCCGGTTGATCACCCACATGGTGGTGGTGAAGGTAAAACTAGTGGTGGAAGACCTTCAGTAACACCTCAAGGTAAAATAACTAAAGGAAAACCTACTCGTAAAAAAAAAAAAAAATTAATTATTCAATAAATTATGTCTAGAAGTAAATATAAAGGTCCATTTTTTAAAGTTAATTTATTAAAAAAAAAACAATGGATAAAAATAACGAATAAAAATTTAACAATATTACCTGAATATAGTAATCATTCTGTAAGTATTTATAATGGTAAAATTTTTATTAATTTAGAAATACATGATAAAATGATTGGTTTTAAATTTGGTGAATTTATTAATACACGAAAAAAACATATATATAAAAAAAAAAAATAAATTATGGGTCAAAAAATTATACCAATTAGTTTAAGATTAAATAAAAAAAAAAATTGGAATTCAAAATGGATTGTTAATGATAATGAATATTCTAATTTATTACATTTTGATTTAGAAATTAAAAAATATTTTGAAAATATATTTAACTATAAAAATTTGAAATTAATAGATTTAAATATTGTAAAGACATCAAATAATATTAATGTATATGTTTATATACAAAAAAATTCAAAAAAATATTATAAATTATCTTATAATAAAATTATAAATCATTTAAATTTTTATTATCCAAATAATAATATTAAATTATTTATTAAAAATGTTCATTTTTTTGAATTTATTCAATTACGCAAAAATTTAAAAAAAATTTTTGATAAAATTAAAAAGAATAATAGAATAAATAAAAGTGTTAAAAAAATGATTTATAATTTTAGTTATGCTTTTTATACTAAAAATATAAATATTATAACATTTTATATTAGACAAACATTAGAAAGAAAAAAAACACATAAAAAATTTATAAATAATATTGATAATATGCTTAAAGAATTTTTTAAAATATTTTCTAATTTTATAGGATATCGTTTACAATTTAAAGGTCGTTTAAATAAATCAAAACGTAAAAAAAAAATGATTTTTCAAAAAGGAAAAATTCCTTTAAATACATTAGAATATAATATTAAATATCATTTTAATGAATTTAAAACTCCATCAGGTATTTGTAGTATAAAATTATGGGTTTTTTTTAAACCATTAAAATCCACATTAAATTCAAAATTTTTAAAAAAAAAATTAAAAATAAAAAACAATAAATTAAATACTAAAAAATCTTAATTATGTTATTTCCTAAAAAAACTAAATATAAAAAACAATTTAAAGGTAAACTTGTAGGTAAAACAACAAAAGGTAATAATATTATTTATGGTAAATATGCTATTAAAGTTTTAGAAGAAACTAGATTAACTTCAAGACAAATCGAAGCAACTCGTCGAATAATTATTAGAAAAATGAAAAGATTAGGGTTTTTATGGATTCGTGTTTTTCCAGATACTCCTATAACGGCCAAACCGACTGAAAATCGTATGGGTAAAGGAAAAGGTGCTGTTTCTTTTTGGGTAGCGAAAGTTAAAAAAGGTCAAATTTTATATGAAATTAGTGGTATTTCATTAGAAAATGCAAAAAAAGTTTTAAAAGCCGGTTCTAATAAATTACCTGTTAAAACAAAATTTATTTATAAATAATAAAATAAGGCTTATAGTTTAATTGGTTAGAGCATACCGCTCATAACGGTGTAGTTGTAGGTTCAAGTCCTACTAGGCCTAATTTAAAATTCATTTTAAATGCAAAAATTAAAAAAACAAAAAATCAATAATTTACTAAATTATCAACAATTTTTAAAAAATAATTATTTAAAAAAAAAAAAATTTCAATTAAAAAAAATTTTATTTGAAAATCCAATTTTATATAAAAATAATAGTTTAGAATCCTATGTAATTGAATTTAATAATTATGAAAATATTTATTTACCTTTTACTTTAATAAAAATAGATGAAATTTCAACAATTGAAATGAAATATGAGGATGTTATTTTATTTAATTATGATTTAAATTATAATATATTATATCAATTTAATAAAATAATGTTTCAAACTCTTTTAGAAAAAAAAAATAATTCAATTAAAGGTCGTTTATTAGGTGGAAATTGGAATAATAAAAAAATATTTATTTCAATTTTAGGTTTTATTTTTTCGATGAAACCTCTTAATTTAAATAATGCTTTAAAATATAAAAAAAAATTTTATTTTAATAAATATAATAAAACAAGTTTTTATAAAAAAAAAATTAATACAACTATATTAATTAATCGTTATAAATTAAAATATTTAAATTTTAAAATTAATAAGATTAATAATTTAAATATTTTTAGAAAATCAAAAAAAGAATTTTCTCGACTTTCATATATACAAGATATTATTCAAAATCAAAAAATAAAAACTAAGCGTTTAAGAAAAAAAAAAGTGTTCTTTCAAGAAAAATATATGTTGAAGAAATAAAATTTTAAAATCAAATTATGCCGCAATTCGATCAATTTTCATTTTTTAATCAAGTTTCTTGGTTCCTATTTTTTTTTTTTAATTTTTATTTTTTTATTACTTATTTTTTTTTACCTACAATTTGTTATAATTTAAAATTTAGAAAAAAAAAAATAATTTTTGATAATAAAAAAAGAAATCAAATTAATTTTGAAAAAAATAATATTATTTTTTTTTTTAATAATTCTTATAAAACTTTTTGTTCTAATTTTGAATTATTTATTATCAAAAAAATATCAATTTATAAAAAAAATCAAGAAATTAAAATACAAGAAACTCCAATTTTTAATAATATATTAAAAAAAAAAATAAATATTTTTTTAAATCAAAAATTTTTATTATTTAAGAAAATATTTATTTCAATTAATTAAAATATTTATTTTAATTAATTTTAATATAAGTGTATAGCTCAGTTGGTAGAGCACCGGACTTTTAATCCGATGGTCTTGGGTTCAAGTCCCAATACACTTATTGGGGATATATTTCAACTGGTAGAAAGTATGTTTTGCAAATATAAGGTTATCGGTTCGAATCCGATTATCTCCACATTTATTTTATTAGTTTATGCAAAAAAAAATAAAAAAAAATATTAAACAACGTTATTTATTTAAAAATTTTGAAAAAAATAGATTAACGTTAAAAATTCTTTCAAAAAATTTAAATATTAAAAAAGATTTAAGATGGAAATTACAACAAAAATGGTTTTTTTTTCATCAAAATACTTCAATTACTAGAATTAAAAATATATGTATTTTAACTGGACGTTCTAAAAGTATTTATCGTTTATTTAAAATTTCTAGAATTAATTTACGTAAATTAGCATCAAAAGGATTTTTACCTGGTGTTTCAAAATATAGTTGGTAATTTTATTATGATTATAACAGATACTCTTTCAAATTTATTTTCAAAAATAAAAAACGGTTACTTAGCAAAAAAATCAAAAATAGTACAGCAAAAATCAAAACAAAGTATAAATATTTTAAATATTTTAGTTAAAGAAGGTTTTATAAAAAGTTATAAAATAAATTCAAAAAATCAATTAGATATTTATTTAAAATATAAAAAAAATAAAGCAGTTATAACTGAAATTAAACGATTATCAAAACCAGGAAAACGTTTATATATAACTAATAAAGATTTATATAAAAAAAAAACAGGATTTTATATTATTTCAACATCAATAGGTATTTTAACTGATTTACAAGCTAAAAAATTAAATGTTGGTGGTGAATTAATTTGTAAAATTTTTTAAAAATAGTTATGATTAAAATATTAAAAAAAAATATTAAATTAAAAAATAAAAATTTTTTAAAAAGTCCTTTAGGGAATATTCAACTTTTTTTTATAGATAAAACTTTTGTTTTTTCAGAAGATATAAAAATTTTTAATAAGAAACAAACAATTTTTTTTGAAACATCTTTAGGTTTATTATCTTTAGATATTACTAATAATATTTATTTTTTTATAAAAAAAAATAAATTATTACTAAATATTAATATAAATAAAAATAAAAAAAGTATTTTAAATTTATATACTAAATTAATTAAAATAAAAATTAAAGGTGTTTTACAAGGATTTAAAATTAGTTTACTTTTAAAGGGAATTGGTTTTAAAGCTTTTATTGAAAATAATAATTTAATTTTAAAATTAGGATTTAGTCATAATATTATTATTTCAATTCCTTCAAATATTGAAATAATTAATCAAACAAATACATTAATTTTTAGTAGTATTGATTATATATTTTTAAATCAATTTGTACATTATATTAAAAATCATAAAAAACCTGAACCATATAAAGGAAAAGGATTATTATTAAAAAATGAAAAAATTTTACAAAAAGAAGGAAAAAAAAGTAAAAAATAATTAAAATATGATACAAAAAAATAAAAAAAAAAATAATAATAATAGTTTATTAAATTTATTATTTAAATCAAAAAATATGTATGGAGAATCATTAACCTATACAAATAAAGAAATATTACCTTTTATATATGGTAGTAGACATGATTATACTATAATTAATTTAAAAAATGTTTCATTTTTTTTAAAACGTACTTTTAAATTAATTAAATATATGTTACAAAAAAATGAAAAAATTTTAATTATAGGAGATGCTGATGAAGTTAAATTTTTATTAACAACAGTTTTTGTTAAAAAAAATCCTAATATTATTTTTTTTAATAAGGAATGGATTAATGGTTTAATTACTAATCAAATTAAAGATACAACATTTAATAAAGTAATTAATTATTTACTTAAAGAAAATGAAATAAAATTAATTTTAATTATAAAAAGTTCAATAAAAGATACTTTTTTAAATCAAGAATTTTCTACTTTAAAAATACCAATTATTTCATTAGTAAATACTAATCAAATTATTAAAAATATAAATTATCCAATAATAACAAATTCTAAAAATATTCAATCAATTTATACTTTAATGTATTTATTACGTAAAATATTTTAATAAATAATATGAATAAATTAAAACCAAGAAATAAGATATGTTTTCAAAATAATCGAAACATACATAAAAATTTAAACTTATTAAAATTAAAGTCAAAAAAATGGAATTTATTTAAAAAAAAATTACGATATCGAAAAGAAATAAAACCTGAAAAACGTAAAAAATTTTTTCAAAAAAGATTATTCGAAAAACAACAATTTAGAAACTTTTATGGTTGTATTCATGAATATCAATTAAAAAATTTATTTCAAAAATTATCAAAAAAAAATAATAAAATTAATATATTTAAAAAATTTGTTATTTTATTAGAAAGTCGTTTAGATATAAATCTTGTAAGATTAAAATTAGTAAAAACCGTTTTTCAAGCAAAACAATTAATTAATCATAAAAAAATTAAAGTAAATAATAAAATTATAAATAAACCAAATTTTTTATTACAAAAGGGTGATATTATTCATATTATTAAATAAATAAAATATGCAAAAAAATAAAATAAATTTTCAAAAAAATAAAAAATTTAATAAACAATATTTCAAGAAAAAAAATAATAAATATCCTTATTCATTTAAAAGAAATAATAAATATTCTTATAAAAATAAAAATAATATTTATTATCTTTTAGGTGAAAAAAGACCTTCAAAACCATTAACAACTACATATTTACATAGAAATAAAAAAATAAAAACAGGTATTTTTTTTAAACAACCTACTTTTAAAAGTATTTTATATCCTTTTTATTTAAATTTGAAATTAATTAATGAATATTTAAAAAAAAAATAAAAATTTAAACCATTTAAATGGTTTA